CACTTCACGTCCATCCGAGGCATCCGCTATGCTTATTTCGTATCCGCCCTTTTCTTTTCGTACAATTTTCTTTACTATACCTGCTGCTGTGGCATTATAAACTGTATTATTACTCTTGCTTCCGTCAGGATAAATCTGGCCCCTTCCTCTGTTACCACCTACATATATGGGATATTTTAAGAAGTGAACATCTTTCTTAGTGGCAGGATCCGGGGAAAGAATAGGAAAGGTAATTTCACTATATTTTTTCCCAGGAACAGGACCTATTACAAGAATATTTTGTTTATTGGGGCGATAGCTCTGAAAAGAAAGATTGCCTATCTTTTCTTTCATCTCTGGAGAAATACGATTGGGTGGGGCTAATTCAAATCCCTCAGGTAAAATAAGAACAGCCCCCACATTCAAACCCCCCTTTTTGCCGTTAGCAAGAACTTGTTTTAATTGCATATCATAAGGAATTCGAACAACCGCTTCAAATACAGTATCTGGAAGGACCGCTTGTGGAACTTCAATATCCACGGGCTTATTAGCTAAATGGCAATTGGCACATACAATACGTCCAGTTGCTTCTCGTGGATTTTCATAACCTTGCTGTGCGAAAATGGGATATGCATTCGAAATGGAGGATCGAGTTATTATATATAACACGAGCGATATGCAAATGGATCGAGTAATCTGTTCTTTTATCCAAGAAAAGGTATTTATAGTTTGCATGGTCCAATCATTGATTCCGAAAATTTCTACAATAAATTGGGTAGGTTGCTAGTATAGTTCCCTATCCCCGATTCTGGTATTTACTTTAAGTGAAAACTAAATTTACTGAAATAATATTTTATTACTGGAATATGGGAGAAACTTCCCGTCTTAGATGGGTATAAATAGAAAGAGGAAGTCAATTTTGTAATGCTTTGATTATGTACAAAGTAACAAACATCGCGTTCGAAATTCGAATTCGATTTATATCCGTATACCCCTTTTTCGTCTTTTCAGTCATTCATTGAATGATAAATCACTACAAGTGATGGGGATACACGATTTAAATAACGGAAAATCCAATATTTCAAAATTGTATCTAGAATAACTGGAAACGTAGAAACAAGACTAGATATAATTTGATCGTTATGGGCAAATCCAAAATCTTTGTAGATAGAGCCAATCATTAGTTCCCAACCATGGGGCGAATGAAATCCGATACATAAATCAGTTAATAAAAGAATCGAAAAAGCTTTTATTGTGTCGCTTAAGTTATATAGGAATTCCTGAACCCAAGAGTTAAGAAGAATAAGTTCTTTATTTCCCAGAATAGAATAACCGCTTAGAATAAGGAAACAGATTAAATTTGTCGAGAAGTGCAAAATCATGTGGATACAATCCGCATTGTGCATTTTGATCAATTGAATGGTTTCATTGTGGATTCCTATACGAAGCTTTTGTAGATGTGTTTCCGGGTATTCCTTTATCATTTCGTCCAACAAGTGGAGCTCCTCTAATTCGATGAATTTTTCTAGAAGATTATTTTCTTGAATATCGTTCAAAAAAGTTTCTGATTGCTTAGTATTCCACCAATTAGTAACCCAAGATTCCAGACTTTTTTGAAATGATAAAGAGATCCACCAGGGTAAAAATACTATAGATATAAGATATAGAAAAGGAATAAATATTTTCTTTTTTTCCATTTTATTTTTCATCTATAAATTGTTAATGAACCTGTCGCGTTCGTCGACGTTCTGCGATCTAATATTTTTATCAAACATGAATTCTATTCCAATGTATCGAATCCATGAATCTCTTCTTTGTTTTTTTGTGATTTGATAGTGCTAATTAGTCCTTGACTCGCGAAAGAATACAGAAATAGAAAAAAGAGTCCACTGAAGAAAAAAAAAAGAGTGTTTACGGCTATTGAAATTGCGAAAAGTGAAAGCAAAGCAATTCCTGCCTGTCCATGAATACGTGGCAGAATCGCTTTCTTTTTCAAAATACTTCAATTGGTACACGCAAAAAATAGGCCAATTCAGCAGCTTTTTGTTCAATTTCTCGTGGAGTCATATTTTCATCAGTACGCGTCAAAGGAATGGCTCCCTGGCCTCTAATTTCCAGATAAAGAACACGACGAGTAGAAATACCCTCTTTAAGTTCTATTCTAATAGATTGGATATCCTTTATAAGATATCGGAAAAAGATGCGACGATTTTTTCCAGGGAATCCCCAACGAAAAATACATACTATTCCTTCTTTTTTATCGAAAAGATCATAACCACTACCTACATTCCACGAAATTGTACACCACAAATAGGAGCTAATAAAGAGGCCCGCGATCCCATAGAAAGACATCACAATTCCTTGTGGAAAAAAAAGAATTTGCTGGGTGGGAAATAAAGATAGCAAATTCCTACCAAGATAGCTGGAAATTCCAACCAATACGAATCCTAATGAACCTAAAAAAAGGATAAAGGCCCAAGAGAAATTACTTATTTTTCGAGATCCCGTTATAAGTTCTATCCATATACGTTCTGAGCGCCAATTCATACTAGATTTGGTTACATTTAATTTGAATTGAAAAATACCTCAAATGAATTGTACTTTCCTTACTCTGTCTTGTTTCCGAGGTAACTCTCATCAACTAGTCCTATTCTGATGTCGGATGTGTTTCACTTTCTATTTAAATATCCTACGTAAATATTTATTTATATTTTCCTTTTTAGTTAGATCAAAAAAATAACATGTACTCCTATGTCGTCATCTTTACACATACATTTAAAGTAAGGGTTCTTTCGTTTATGTTCATAAGAAATCGCGCGGTATACCATTCCACTAAATAGATATCTATGTTATGATTCAAGTCTAAGTCTTGAAAAATGAGATTTGAACCCGAAAATCTAAACAATCTTATTTTTTTGAACATAAATAAATAAAGACGCCATTGCAATTGCCGGAAATACTAGGCCTACTAAAGGCACAAAAATAGAGGGAAAGTTCATAGTTATTACCTCGATTTACTATAATTGTATTGTAATTGTACCTGTTTGTTATATTTTTTGTTGTTATTATGTTATTGTTATTATATTAATAAATTAATTAGAATTCTAATTCTATAAAATTAATATAATTAATATAGTATATAAGAAGTACAAGGAATGTAGAACTACAAAAGAAATTCACTTTCTACATATAATATATGATAATCAACTTTACTTTAGTATTCGTCATCTTTTTTTTCTTTATTTTGCTTCTACTACAAGAAAATACACGATTTCGTATAAATTAAATTTACAAAGGATTCGTTATAGTTTGATCCAAGGGGTATTGTTAATAAAGATTCACAAAAAATATTGAAAGATCTAAAAAAACTATTTTTGAATTCTTTTTTTTTTATTCAAAAATTAGGATATCGCCAACGAAAAAACCCCATCCTTCATTTCTGGTTTTTCCTTTTATTCCGATAGATTCCAATAAAAAAAAAAATACTTTTTGACACAAATAAAATAATTGACTTTAAACTTTAATCCGCGACTTTATTTTGATTCAAAGGAAAAAAAGCATGCAGTTGAAATAACTCACTTAGAACGCCTTTTAAAAGATTACGTGGTACGATTGGATCAAATAAACCTTTATGGAATAAAAATTCGGCTGCTTGTGAACCTTCAGGTACTGTCTTATTCAATGTTTGTTCAATTACTCTTTTACCCGCAAATGCAATGTAGGCATTAGGTTCGGCAATAATAATATCCCCCAACATGCCAAAACTGGCTGTCACCCCACCAGTAGTAGGCGATGTAAGGATTGACACATAGAATAACTTTTTATTTGATTGATAATCATATAAAACAGACGATATTTTCGCCATTTGCATTAAGCTCAAGCTTCCTTCTTGCATGCGTGCCCCCCCGGAAGCACATACTATAATAAGGGGTAGGGTTTTATTGGCAGCATATTCAATCAATCGGGTGATTTTTTCCCCTACTACAGATCCCATACTACCTCCCATAAACTCAAAATCCATAACCCCAATTGCTATAGAAATACCATTTATTTGACCTATACCTGTTTGAACAGCTTCAGTTAAACCTGTCTTTGTTTGATAAGAATCAATACGATCTTTATAAGCTTCCTCCTCTGAATGAAATTCAATAGGATCCATAGAGACCATATCTTCATCCATAGGATTCCAAGTACCCGGATCAATCAGAAGTTCGATTCTATCTGAACTATTAATTTTCAAATGATATCCACATTGTTCACAAATACCCATTTTTGACTTAAGCAATTTCTTATAATTTAATGCATAACAATTTTCACATTGAACCCACAAATGTTTATATTTTTGAGTTACATCAAGATTATTAGAACTTTCTATTCTAGGTAAATTACTATCATTTGTGCTCGTTCTTTTACTGAAATTTTCACTCCTATTTCCACTTTCATTAAAAATGTAACTCAAAATGTAACTGTCACTGGAATTGTCACTACCACTTAGGATGGAACTCCCAATACTGATTTGAGAATGAAGATAACTGTCAATGCAATTATTAATGTGATTATTCCAACTATCTTTAGTATAATATCCGGAACGATCGTTATAAGTATCGTCACTCTTAGATTTCGAGTTCAGATAACTTGAAGTCCAATAATTCGAAAAAGAACTTTGTAGTTCACTCAGAAAAGAATGATCGTTATCAATCTCAAAAATTTGATTTTCAATATCAAAATATATGGAATAACTGTCCCCCCTACTATCTATAAGTAAAAAAGTATCATCAGAGATGAAATTCGGAATGTCCATGACACGAAAGAAATTATCAATATTACTGCTGTAACTAGAATTGTCACCATTTCTCCAACTATGAATGCTTTTTTCTGTATCATTTAGACTCGGATCTTCCTTTCTACTGGTATTTTCAATAGGACCAAGACTGTCCATTGATTTACTTAATCCACACTTATGTTCGAACCCTTTCTTAGACAACATCGAATTGAACCACCATTTTTTCATAGAGCTTTCT